GGCATCTGAATTCGTACCTGAATCAGACCGAACCAAAAATTTGTCATGCTATTGTTCTTTTGTTCTCTCGAGTTTAATTTATGGAGTAAGACATCGATTTCTCAATAAGATAAATTATGTTCATTGCATAATTGGCTCCCTTGAAAAGCATTGGCGCATGTGTAAACGAGGTGCTCTACCTAACTGAGCTATAGCCCTTGTTCATAGATATCTTAACATATAGATAATTTCTTGTCAAGATGGATTGGATATTCCATGATCCCACAGGATAGTTCTATGGCTAAAGGAGATTGGTATTGCTTATAAATAATATTCCATCTATAATTCCCCAAGTAATGGATCCTTTTTGGTGATAAATAACCTACTTAACTCAGTGGTTAGAGTATTGCTTTCATACGGCGGGAGTCATTGGTTCAAATCCAATAGTAGGTAGAACTCATTAGATACCGGAGTCAATGGTATCTAATAAGTTTTTCTACCATACTTTTTCTTTTAGTTGTATCAGATTAGACTTTAACTGTATTCCATTTCAATTAGCAGAATTGAAATGGGGTGTGTATAGTATAATAAATAACTTCCACTTCTAAAGATAAAAAACTGCTTTTGATTGATTATTTTTATTTATTGGAAATATTATTGATAGCCTCTACTCGTGTCCTAGCCCGCCTGAGAGCTAGATTCGCCTCAATTGCCTGTTTCTTACCTTCAGCTCTACTTAAGTTAGCTTCAGCTATTTTAAGAGCTTGTTGAGCTTCTTGCGGATCAATGTCAGTACTCATCTCCGCATCATTTCCTAAAATAGTGATCTCATTATTACCTATCCTAGCGAAACCGCCCATCAGAGCCACAGTTAACCATTGGTCATTGAGGCGTATTCTCAAAAGACCGATATCTACAGCTGTAGCAATAGGGGCATGGTTTGGTAATACACCAATTTGGCCACTATTAGTAGATAAAATGATTTCTTTCACTTCTGAATCCAAAATAATTCGATTAGGAGTCAGTACACAAAGATTTAAGGTCATTTCTTCAAATTGCTCTCCTCTTCTAAGTTCATAGCTTTCGCGGTAGCTTCATCAATGTTACCCACCAAATAAAAGGCCTGCTCGGGAAGACCATCTAATTCTCCGGAAAGAATCAATTGAAACCCCTTAATTGTTTCTGCGAGAGCAACATATTTACCTGGAGAACCAGTAAATACTTCTGCCACGAAGAAGGGTTGTGACAAAAAACGCTCAATTTTTCGTGCTCTTGCTACAGTTAAACGGTCCTCCTCGGATAATTCGTCCAACCCAAGGATAGCTATAATGTCTTGAAGTTCTTTGTAACGTTGTGAAGTTTGCTTAACTCTTTGCGCAATTTCATAATGTTCCTCGCCAACAATCCGAGGTTGTAACATAGTTGACGTGGAATCTAAAGGATCCACTGCCGGATAAATACCTTTGGCAGCTAATCCTCTTGATAGTACGGTAGTAGCATCTAAATGTGCAAATGTCGTGGCAGGAGCAGGGTCGGTCAAATCGTCCGCAGGTACATAAACTGCTTGGATCGAAGTTATGGATCCCTCTTTGGTAGAAGTAATTCTTTCTTGCAAAGAACCCATTTCTGTACTAAGTGTAGGTTGATAACCTACTGCAGAAGGCATTCTCCCTAATAAGGCGGATACTTCTGATCCTGCTTGGACGAAACGAAAGATATTGTCGATGAATAAAAGTACGTCTTGCTCATTAACATCCCGGAAATATTCTGCCATGGTTAGGGCAGTCAAACCAACTCTCATACGAGCTCCCGGAGGTTCATTCATTTGACCATAGACTAGAGCCACTTTTGATTCTGCAATATTTTTTTCATTAATCACTCCAGATTCTTTCATTTCCATGTAGAGATCATTTCCTTCACGAGTACGTTCGCCTACTCCGCCAAATACGGATACGCCTCCATGAGCTTTGGCAATGTTGTTGATCAATTCCATGATGAGTACTGTTTTACCTACTCCAGCTCCTCCAAATAACCCTATTTTTCCTCCACGGCGATAGGGAGCTAAAAGATCCACTACTTTAATTCCTGTTTCAAAGATTGATAATTTTGTATCTAACTGTATAAAGGCGGGCGCAGATCTATGAATAGGAGATGTTGTGCGAGTATCTACGGGACCTAAATTATCAACAGGCTCCCCAAGAACATTGAAAATTCGTCCAAGAGTAGCTCCTCCGACTGGAACACTTAGAGGAGTTCCCGTGTCAATCACTTCCATCCCTCTCATCAGCCCATCTGTAGCACTCATAGCGACAGCTCTAACTCGATTATTTCCTAATAATTGTTGTACCTCACAAGTAACATTAATTTGTTGACCGACAGTATCTCGACCCTTAACTACTAAAGCATTATAAATATTAGGCATTTTGCCGGGGGGAAAAACGACATCCAATACCGGGCCAATAATTTGAGCGATACGCCCTAGGTTTTTTTCTTCAAGCGTGGAAACGCCAAGACTAGAAGT